AGGTTTTCGTTAGAAAAATATTCTATAAAAGCAATGATAAATAGATACTAATAGAGCAAGAAGGAAATAAAAAAAACATAGTATAGAAAAGATATCCAAAATTATATAGAAATCACTATCCTACCCTTAGTTTTTATTTCCTTAATTTAATTGAATTTCGTTTGATTAGGGCAAAGTTCCTTAAAAACCTCTGCCTTTTTTAAAATATCCTGAACAGTTCCTGTAGGCTGAGCGCCTTTTTCAAGGAAATAGAGAATAGCGGGAACGTTTAAATAAGTTTGATTCTTGATCGGATCATAAAAACCCACTTTCCGAAGATCTCTTCCTTCTCTTCGGGATCGAACATCAATTGCAACGATTCGATAGACGGCTCATCGGGATAGATGTAGATGAAAAAGAACCCCCCCCCCCTAGAACCGTATAGGAAGTTTTCTCCTCGTACGGCTCGAGAAAAAATGATTTGAAGTTTTGTCTATGGATAAAATTCTAATAAATAGTAAAGGAATCCGTAAAATAAATTAGCCTATAATTTAACTCATAGTCATTTTTATTTAACTTCCTTCCTGAAAACTAAAAAATCATTTGTACTCATAACTCAAGTTCAATAATTATCAAATATATTAAATAAAATGAAGATATTTTTTTATTGAGTGGTCTTTAACCCCCCTTTTGTCTCGTTGAAAATCTATTTGGATTCTTTATTCGGATCTGTGAGACAATTGAAGCGGTGTTTCCTTGTTCTGGGATCCTTTATCTTTGTTTTAAATCATTGGGTTTAGACATTACTTCGGTGCTTCTTAATCCTTTCAAAATGGTAGCAACATACCCCTTTTGTGATTTCTTTCTAGAATCATACCGACGGTTGATTCGTGCGCGATACACTGTGGATCGAAAAAGTTTTGCGGTTCCAACAATTTTTTTTTGAATTAAAAATTTGCTCGAATCGGATCCTTTCAATTTCTATATCGAAGATATACTTACGAAGTTGTTCCAATTTATTGATTGGCATTAACCCTAGATCGTTGCCCCTGAGAAATTAATCAATACTTTCTACTCGAGCTCCATCATGAACTATTTACATTACAACCCAATAAAAAAAGAAGGATTCTAGTAGAATAGAACAAACGACGTCGAGCCAAGAGCACCTTCATTCCTATATAAAAATTCCTATATAAAAGAAAATGGTGGATGTAAGAATAAAAATCCACACCGGATCGTGTCCTTCAAGTCGCACGTTGCTTTCTACCACATCGTTTTAAACGAAGTTTTACCATAACATTCCTCTAATTTGGAACCAGTATGGAATTGATTCAATTATGGAATCATGAATAGTCATTGGTTCAGTCGGTACAGAGACATAGTCATTTATATTTTTTCTTAGCTACATAGATAAGAAATATTTTTTATGAATAAATCTTAGCAAGACCCGGGCTTTTTTTGTATGAACGGAACTATCAATCTATATCTCAAAAAAATATCTAACAGAAATCTCTAGAAATCTAAATATAGAAATAACATAACTAACAGAAATAACACGAATAAATAAATTCTATTTGACTCTGCCTGTTCAAGTGACTCAATAAGATAGACTGACCCATTTCCAACTTCTCACAGATTCAACCCATAAGGAATCATTACAAATCTTGATAATTGAAAAAGTTTCCTACTTCGACATCATTATTTGAGTCAAGTTTTACTTTTACAGTAAAGCCTACATTTGATTAGCATAAGAACTAAGAATCGCTGTTTCTTTTCGAATAGAATTGTCAATGATTTAAAGCAAATAAGCTACATAGATCGAACAATAAAAAGAAATATCATTGTTAAATATTTAAATATGAATATTTTAGGGATGCAAATTCTTTTTCACAAAAATAGAAAGACTATTGTCACTGAAATAGGATAACAATACATACCCATAGGCTAAGCACTTCCTCGTTTTATATGTATTTTCATATTTTGTTTAACCCGAGGTTAAGTAATCTTTCTGCAACTGGGATCTATGCCCCATCTTATCTTTATCTGGATCACAAAAGGATTCAGTTACATTTGAATGTAATTTGAACTTGATTTAGTTCAGTTTGTTAAAAACTGAGATATGATTCCGAAAAGAATAATTCAAAATCAAAAAAGAAAGAAGAATAATATTCTATCCAATATTAGACCTTGAAACAGAACCTTGTTGAACACAAAAGATGTATTCGGGTACAATGGATATGCTCTGGGACGGAAGGATTCGAACCTCCGAATAGCGGGACCAAAACCCGTTGCCTTACCACTTGGCTACGCCCCATTTATATTTTTATTGAACACTAATACTAATAAAGAATAATATTGGTATTAAGTGTTCGTCAATTCCAGCCCAACTATCTATAGAAAATCTTTCTTCTTTATTCTTCTTTATAGAATATATTATAGATTCCTGCTAGGATTTTGACATGTGTATATCTAGAATTCAACTGAATTTATTGATCATTACATATAATTCAATTAAGATATTGTATGAAAGTATGATTTCTTCTATTCTCCTTTGAGAATTGGAGGATTTTTGATTGAGCGGAAAAAGAAGGAGTTTTTTGTCTACCTTACTTTCTTCATTTTTCCTTATATAAATAACTCAATCAAAATGCAATTATCTCGACGAACAAAATTTCTGTTATGCTTAATATCTTTAGTTTGATCTGTCTTAATTCTGCCCTTTATCCGAGTAGTCTTTTCTTCGCCAAATTGCCCGAAGCCTATGCTTTTTTGAATCCAATCGTAGATGTTATGCCAGTCATACCCCTGTTCTTTTTTCTTTTAGCCTTTGTTTGGCAAGCTGCTGTAAGTTTTCGATAAGATCTTGAATACTATCCTAGAAAATTCATGATTTATTTGAGAAAAATTATAAAAATTGATAAGATCAAATAAGTCTGGGAGTATGAACCTTCAATTCAAACATTGAAATTCTTGGCTAGCCGCAATAAATTGGGCTCGCCCCATTTCCCGATTCTAATCCTTTTTCCGGCGAAAGACCTTATTAGGTTAGGGTCCCTTAGAATATCTAATTGTGGGTATGAAAGTGATTTGTGATAATCAAAGACTCTTATTACAAATTTAAACTTCAGTTGAATTTCTGAACATTCTTTTCTTGGTGTCAAAATAGGATATGTGATATAAAAATGGAGGATCTATTATCTTTTCTCGTTTTTCTTTTTCAAAAAATGATCTTGGAGGTTGTGTAATGCTTACTCTCAAACTTTTCGTTTACACAGTAGTAATATTCTTTGTTTCTCTCTTCATCTTTGGATTCCTATCCAATGATCCAGGACGTAATCCTGGACGTGAAGAATAAAATAAAAATTTCGTTTTTCTTGCTTGATTTACAATTTTCTTAAGATTTTATTTTATATATTCATATTCCATACGTTTAACTAGTAAAAAAATCAAAAGGGGTTTGCGAAATTTGAAAGAAAAAAATAGAAAGTCATCAACGGAAACGGAAAGAGAGGGATTCGAACCCTCGGTACGAATAACTCGTACAACGGATTAGCAATCCGCCGCTTTCGTCCACTCAGCCATCTCTCCCAATTGAAAAAGATAATTACTATGTTACATTACACATCAAGTAAGGATTAACGAAAGTATTTCTTTCACATTCTTTATCGTTATTATATAATTAGCAATTCCATTTAGATGCTCGAAAGATCCAAATAGAAAGATAAATAAAGAAGACCTTCTTGCTTTTATTTTGTTCGAAGTGCCTTTTGGGCCTGGCCCGGTCAATACCCAGCCGGGCCTTTTTTTGTTCCAACGAATTCCATAGATTTATAGGTATAGGAAACATACTCTAAAAAAGATACCCAATTTGGTATCTGTGTAAAAATTTTCATTGTGGGGTTTACATATACTTATCGTTTTTGTTATAATGGAAATTGAAAGGATTAAGAATCAATTAAGTATGTTTTGTAGTTTCTTATGTTATGTCATTAGGCAAACCCAATTTTAGATTCAAATCCAAGAATCATTCAGGAATTCTCAGTCAACGAATAGTTAATGGTTCCCATTTGTCATAAATTGGGTGTCATAAATTTTGGCTTTTTTGAATGAAAATATACATTTGATTTTTCAAAAGGGGAAAAGGGTTTCGTTTAGAATTTTTAGAAATTTAGAAAAAAAAGGATGAAATTAAAAAAGGGATGCAAGTACAATAAACTAAAGTTTAGTAATGCAACCCAGAAAATTTTATCTTATTGTGTATCGTTTTGGCGGCATGGCCGAGTGGTAAGGCGGGGGACTGCAAATCCTTTTTCCCCAGTTCAAATCCGGGTGCCGCCTCATCAACAAACGAATCAAAATTTATTATCTGCTGATATAAATCACCCAAATTTTACCCAACAGAACAGAATAAGGCGATTGTTTATACTTGGTTGATTCTAAACATCTGTTCTGGGGATTTTGTAAAAGATTGGAAATCTTTCAATCTAAAATTCAAAGAAAGATTATATTATAATGGTCGAAGCAAGACTTCCCGATTCCCTTCTACTGCTAATGTAATGTCTACTGATTGGGTCTTGAATTTCATTGGCATAGCCGGCGGCTAACTAGTTGTGGAAAGTCCTTTATGTAATTTACATATATAGATATAGACTCGCGAGAATCTCTGAGTGTTCAGGCATTAAATCACTATTAGATTGAGATTGGATGGATAATTTACTTTTTTATATTTATAGAAAAAGTGAAAAAAATTATTATTTTTTTTGAAACCCCTCGTCAAGAGTATAATATACTATCTCCCAACTGCTTAAGAGAGACAATCGGGAAAGGAAAGGGTACGGATTAGATCAAATAGGAAATAAAAGTATGTAATAGATAGCAATTGATCTATTTGTACTTTGAAGGGCAACAAAGAATGGGCCCTCTTTTTTTATTACTATATGTTCCATTAGTAACATTCCTTTGTAGCGTCATTGTGTATTTTAGTTGTGTTTAGTCTTTCCCGATTAGAAATCATATAGGAATTTTTTAGAAATGGATTTATTTGATTGGTTCATCAATAGTGTTTGGCCAGAATCCCTTTTTGACTCTGGACCCTGGATTCTACTATTATTAGTGAGCAATACAATAATGGAATATTTCTATCATAAAGATAAGGGACATAATTGACATGGATATAGTAAGTCTCGCTTGGGCTGCTTTAATGGTAGTCTTTACATTTTCCCTTTCACTCGTAGTATGGGGAAGAAGTGGACTTTAGAAGGACTACTAATTTAGTTTAGGAATGAAACGGTATCAATTATTTTATAGATCGTTCTGCAACGCATTTTTTATTTTTTATTTGAATTGAAATAATTTTCAAATCAAAATTTATTCATTTCGAAATTCCATTGGATTCTAGTGGAGAAATGTATTATATAACAGTAAAACAATTATTTCAGAAAGAAAGAGAATTGGGTCCTACGTTAATTCCATATATGGATTAATCACTACATATATTGAAGATAGAAGCTAATATACTATACCAATAGAAAGTAAAGTACAACTTTATACACTACTATAACACTAATAGAGAGTATGGTAAGAAAAAAATTTCTTACCATACTCTCGGATCTCATAGAATACCGCTCATTATAGCCCGTGGATTTCATTTAAGACGCAAAAAAATAATTCTTTTGATTTGATTTCTTCAACTATTGATAAGAACTCAGAAGTCAAGTTTCATTTCAAGTAATTAATTATTTTGACTGACTGTTTTTACGTAAATGATAAGTAGAAAAGCAGTAGGAACTAAAATGAACAGTGCAGTAGCAATAAATGCAAGAATATTTACTTCCATAATCTCAATCTCATCGTTTTTTTATTTCACAATAACTCGGGATTTAATCCCATAGAGATGATAAATCTTTCACCTGTCAATTCAATGAATGCATTACCTATCGATGATCTTGAATCGGATCAATATCATGAATAACAATATCTGAGCTATTAAATTAATTCGTCGTCGAGAATTGAATAGTATAACATACGAGGATCTTTTATCCATACCGAATCCAAGATTGGATTCCCGGACCAATCAAAAATTCCTTTATTTATCTTTCTTTTATTTCTATAACCTACCTTAGGTCTTCCGTATAGAACCATCAAATGAAGTATCCTCGTCCGTTTCCATTAACTACAAAACGCCAACAAAAAATACAAGCGAAGTGGAAAAAGAGAGGAATTAGGTTGTAAATTTGAATGATCCAATTTTCTTTGGAAGACAAAGAAGTATGAGAAAGAGGAGTCGCGGGAGAAAAGATGGAATATTCTATCAACTTCACTATTTTAGTTATTTTCATTTTATTTTAGTTTAGGGTTTGTTCTTTCTTCGACAGAATCCTGAAAAAAAGAGGGGAAACCCCTTCGGAATTAAATTATGATCTCTGTCCCTTCTTTCATTTCACATAAAATGGAGAGGTGAATTGATGTACTTATTGGATCCGTCGGGACTGACGGGGCTCGAACCCGCAACGTCCGCCTTGACAGGGCGGTGCTCTTGCCTATTGAACTACAATCCCAGGGAAATAAGAAGAGAGCTAACAGAAAATTTGGATTCTTTTTTATTCTCTCTTATCAGGTATTTCTTAAGAACAAGAGGGTCTACCATCTGATAGTAGATTGGCGAATTTTTGGGCCGAGCTGGATTTGAACCAGCGTAGACATATTGTCAACGAATTTACAGTCCGTCCCCATTAACCACTCGGGCATCGACCCAACGCCTAATTAGACGTTCCATAATCAACTTCCTTTCGTCTCCCAGGCGGACTTGACAAATACATTTCACTTTTGATAAAATCCTACTCCTATGGTCTTGGTATACCCCTAGAGGGACTTGAACCCTCGTTTTCTCCGTGAAAGAGAGAGGTCGTAACCACTGGACCATAGGGGCACCAATGGACCATAGGGGCCTATGGCCACCTTTAGGAAATCAAAAAGCACTACACAATACAAATACAATAGGGAATAAGGCCTAAGGCCACCTTAACTTAATACTTAATATAAATCAGCCGAGGGACACCTTTAGAAGATGAATAGGATATGAATCAAACCGAAAAACGCGTTAACTTTTCTGGGGGTTAATGGTAATCAAACTTTACCATTAAACTATAAAATCTTTCAACTTTATTTCATTGGTCTTTCTCGTCTTTATCTCTCTCATTCAGAAAGAGCTTTGCATTGGATCCAAGAGACGGTACCTCTGAATCAGCAGAGCAGGAGATGCAAAAAAAAATGATTTACCAAAGTCTGATTTGGGAATTATATTGAGCCCTAAATCATATCAAAGTCATATCAAATTATATATATATATAAATAATACTGTCAACTGTCAATTGACGACAGGAGGGCAATAAAAGAAGAGAAAAGACATTAGGTATATCCGCCGGGTTCATTAATACAATATTCCTTTAGTTTTATGGTATTAAATATTCAAGTAGATTAGAATATCAATACCGTTTTACATTATAATATAAGAAACTGACT